TATGATTTGGAGAAGAAAAAATGGCGCTTATATACCTACCTCGCCCTGGAGTACTAATTAAGTATTGAAAATGCGATAAATTTGAAATATTATCTAGGGAGAAGTGTGTTAAAAATCATGGTAACCATATAAGGGGGGAAAAAATAGGGAGGGGGGAAAAAATTGTAGGGTTGAATTATGAAATAATAATTATGTCCTGCTACCATTGACTATAATGTCTATATCTTACATTATGGTTATGTCCTGCTACCATTAACTGTAATGCCCATGCCTATCATTATGGGGATGCTCAAGATGCAGTTAAGTCCAGCTACAATATATGCTCCGGGTCGGGGCCTTTGACGGCCATAGCTGAGTCCAAGCATCCCCCCAAAAAATAAAAATACCAAATGTATGACACCACAGTTATGTGTGAGCATGGGCTGATTAGTCATTAGTCCATCGAGATGTCTTATTTAAGAGGGAAGAGTGGGCGATTTTAGGTGAGATGGCCCTGAAGAAAGAACCAGATGTCTGATAAAATTCATTAAATAGCTACCCCCACGATTCATGGGCCCGGAGCGAGAAGAGGGATCCTTGCCAAGCGGGTTGCTGGTTTCACGCGGCATGGTGATTAAGCTCGCGATCTAGGGGACGGGATACGCATGTTGACGAGGATAGATTTGACTTAATGTGCTATGTACGATCAATGACTTTATGTACTATGTACTGTAAATGACTGTATGGACTTGCTTATAAGCATGGGGTATATAATGTAATGTACTATTATACATAATATGTCTTAATACATTAATTTTATGTACTTGCTTATAAGCATGGGGTATATAATGTGATGTGTTATTATACATAGTATGTCCTAGTACATTAATTTTATGTCCTATACCCGCATAGGATTACATAATACATGTCATGGTACAGTTTCTATGGGTAATGGTATTAGGGGTGTAATATGGCTGTTGAGTGCAAAAACTGTATTAAGTTATTATTTTTTTTAAAAATTTAATACTGGTAAAGCTCTTGGGTCTTATGGAGCTATATTAATATGCGTCAGGGAATAGTTTAAATAGAACTTCAGCTTTGGGTGTTGATAGTGGGGCTTTAGCTTCTTCCTTGAGTCTTAGGGAGATTGGTTGCTCTCCTTTTCTGGTTTACAAGACCAGTGTATTAAATGTACTACAAAGACTTATCTTCATTTTAGGAGGTTATTTTCGATTGTGCTAGTAATTGGCATGAGTACTAGGATGATAAGAAAATATAGGATTGATGCTAGTTGTCCGATAGTAATGAAGGGGTATTCAACTGGTTGGCCTCCAATTCATGTGAGAGTTAATAAGTCTGCTACTAGAATTCAGAATAGGCATTGGCTAAATGGTCGGAATATTATGCTGCGTTGTTTGGATGTATGAAGTAAGGGTATAAAAATTAGAATTAGGATAGATGAGACTAGGGCTAATACTCCCCCTAGTTTGTTTGGAATTGATCGTAGGATTGCGTATGCAAATAAGAAGTATCATTCAGGTTTAATATGGGGCGGGGTATTAAGTGGGTTTGCAGGGGTATAATTGTCTGGATCTCCGAGTAGGTCTGGTGCGAATAGTACTAATAGTATTAGGGAGAGAATTAGAAGTAGGATTCCTAGGATGTCTTTAATAGTATAGTAGGGGTGGAATGGAATTTTGTCTGTGTCTGATGGGATTCCTGTTGGGTTGTTAGATCCTGTTTCGTGGAGAAAGAGTAAATGGACTATAGCAAGTGCTGCGATAATAAATGGTAGGATAAAGTGGAAGGCGAAGAATCGGGTTAGGGTTGCTTTGTCTACGGAAAAGCCTCCTCAGATTCATTCGACTAGATTTGTACCGATATATGGAATTGCTGAGAGGAGGTTTGTGATGACTGTTGCTCCTCAGAATGACATTTGTCCTCATGGTAGGACGTATCCTACGAATGCTGTGGCTATAACTGTAAATAGGAGAATTACCCCAATATTTCATGTTTCTAAGAAAGTATATGATCCATAGTATAGTCCTCGTCCTACATGTATAAATAGGCAGATGAAAAATATGGATGCTCCATTGGCATGTATATATCGAATGATTCAGCCATAATTGACGTCTCGACAGATGTGGGTGACAGAGGAAAATGCTGTTATTGTATCGGATGTATAATGTATTGCTAGGAATAGGCCAGTGAGAATTTGTAGAATTAAGCAAATTCCTAGCAGAGAGCCGAAGTTTCATCATGATGAAATGTTTGATGGAGCTGGAAGATCAATGAATGCGTTGTTTACAATTTTTATTAGTGGATGGGTTTTTCGGATATTGGTCATTGTGTTCTTGTAGTTGAATGACAACGATGGTTTTTCATATCATTAGTCGTGGTTAAATTCCATGCGAGAATAATGATAACATACATTGTATTTATTTTAAGTATTATTTTTGTGCTTGGTTTTGTAGGGTTTTCTTCAAAACCTTCGCCTATTTATGGGGGATTAGGTTTAATTGTAAGTGGTGGGGTTGGTTGTGGTATTGTATTAAATTTTGGTGGGTCTTTCTTGGGTTTAATGGTTTTTTTAATTTATTTGGGGGGAATAATGGTAGTTTTTGGTTATACAACAGCTATAGCTACAGAGCAGTACCCTGAGATGTGGGTATCTAATAAAACTGTTTTAGGGGCATTTGTGACTGGCTTATTAATGGAGATTATGATAGTTTGTTATGTGTTGAAAGATGAAGAAGTAGAGATTGTATTTCAGTTTAATGGTTTAGGGGATTGGGTCATTTATGATACAGGGGATTCTGGTTTTTTTAGTGAGGAAGCTATAGGAATTGCAGCTTTATACAGTTATGGGACTTGGTTAGTTGTTGTAACTGGTTGGTCTTTATTGATTGGTGTAGTAGTTATTATAGAAGTTACTCGTGGAAATTAAGTAGGATGGTGCTGATAATGATCGTGACCAAGAAAGAGAGGAAATATAATTTAATTAGGCCTTTTTGGTTCGTAACTATTACTGATATTTTCACTTGTATAAGTGAAGTTGTTTTTGGTAAAATATTTTCAAGTCAGATTAAGTCTAGGAGAGAAGAGGCTGATTTTTGGCTTATTGTTAGGTTTATATAGGGGGTCAGGCGGTGTATGATTGTGGGAAAGTATCCTAGTATGTTAGAGAATTTGAAGGCGTTTGATGAGTAATCAAATTTTAGGTTTTGAGTTATGTTACTAATTTCTAGTGCTAAAATAAAGCCTAAAATTGTCACTGTTAGGGCTATTATTTTTAGGTAATGGGGTATTGTTATTTGGGTGATTGTTGTTGGAGGAATATTATTGGAGATAATGAATCCTGCGAAAAGGCTTCCAACTATCAGGCGCTTAATGGAGTTTGTTAAAAAGGGGTTATTTTCATTAATGTTTATTAAAGTTGAAAATCGAGGTGGTCCTAGGAGTACAAAGAAGATAATGCGAGTGCTGTAAATAGCTGTAAAGGAAGTAGCAATTAATGTTATTAAGAGGGCTCAGGCGTTGGTATACGACGTATTGGCGGTTTCGATAATTAGGTCTTTGGAATAAAATCCAGTGAGAAAGGGTATTCCTGTTAGTGCCAGGCTGCCAATAATTAGGGCTGTTGTAGTGAATGGTATGGCTTTGAATAAGCCGCCTATTTTTCGGATGTCTTGTTCATCATTTAGGCTATGGATAATGGACCCGGAGCATATGAATAGTATGGCTTTAAAAAAGGCGTGAGTACAAATGTGGAGAAATGCTAGGTAGGGTTGGTTAATGCCAATTGTTACTATTATAAGGCCTAATTGACTAGATGTAGAGAAAGCGATAATTTTTTTGATGTCATTCTGGGTAAGAGCGCACATTGCTGTAAAGAGAGTGGTGATAGCTCCTAAACATAGTATGATAGATTGTGCGAATTTATTATTTTCTGTAAGTGGGTGGAAACGAATTAGTAGAAAAATGCCTGCTACTACTATTGTGCTTGAGTGGAGTAATGCTGAGACAGGAGTGGGGCCTTCTATTGCAGAGGGTAGTCATGGGTGTAGGCCAAATTGGGCAGATTTTCCAGTTGCAGCTAATGCGAGTCCTATTAGAGGTATACTAGAATTATTTGGGTTTAGTATAAAAATTTGTTGAAAGTCTCAGGCGTTAAGATTAGTTAGGAATCATGCTATTGCTAGGATAAAGCCGATGTCGCCAATACGGTTATATAGAATTGCTTGTAAGGCTGCTGTATTTGCATCTGTTCGTCCATATCATCATCCAATGAGTAGAAATGATATGATTCCTACGCCTTCTCATCCAATAAACAATTGGAATAAATTGTTTGCTGTGACGAGGATTAGCATGGTAATGAGAAATAGAAGGAGATATTTAAAAAATTGGTTGATATTAGGGTCTGAGTGTATATACCATATAGAAAATTCTATGATGGACCATGTAACAAATAATGCTACTGGAACAAATATTATTGAGAAGTAATCTATTTTGAAGCTTAGTGATAGTTTAACTGTTTGAATTGTAAGTCAGTGTCAGTTTGAGATAATTATTTCTTGGCCTGTGTAAATAAATATTATTGTGGGGATTATGCTAGTAATGAAGGCACATGCGATAGTTATTTTTACGTGTAAGGGGTAATTATAGGTTTTGTGAGTATTAAGGCTTGTAGTTATGATGGGGATAACTAATAAAAGTAAAGTGATTAATGAGAAGGAAGAGAATAGGTTTATTACTTTTATTTGGAGTTGCACCAATTTTTTGGTTCCTAAGACCAATGGATTACTGTCATCCTCTAAAAGTTCGAAAAAGCCATGTTATTATACATGGGAGCATAGAATTAGCAGTTCTTGCATGCTTTTTCGGCAAATAAGGAGATGCAAGCTCCTATTGTCAGATTCACAATCTAATGTTTTTCTTAAACTATATTTACAGTATAAGGGTCCTAGAATAATTTTTGGATTTAGTGATAATATTAGTAGAGGTAGGATGTGTAATGATATGAGAGCATTTTCTCGTGTAAAAGAAGGTGAGATATTATTAATATGATGAGTATATTTTCCTCGTTGTGTTGTAATTAGTATATAAAGGGAGTATAAGGCAGTAATTACTATATTTAGTCCTATTAAAATGATTGTAATATTAGATCATGAGAAGGTGGATATTACTACAAATAGTTCTCCGATCAGATTAATTGTTGGGGGGAGAGCTAGGTTGGTCAAGCTTGCTAGAAGTCATCAGGTAGCTATTAGTGGAAGAAAAATCTGTAAGCCTCGGGCTAGAATTATTGTTCGACTATGAATCCGTTCGTAGTTGGAGTTTGCTAGGCAAAAGAGTATAGATGAGGTAAGGCCGTGGGCAATTATTAGGGCTGTGGCCCCTATATAGCTTCAAGGTGTTTGGATGAGGATAGCTACAATGACAAGTGCTATGTGGCTAACAGAAGAGTATGCAATTAATGATTTGAGATCTGTTTGGCGAAGGCAGATTGAGCTAGTTATAATTATGCCTCATAGTGATAGTATAATGAAGGGATATGCTATAAACTCGGTGAGTGGGTTTAGGAATATTGTAACTCGTAGTATGCCGTATCCCCCTAGTTTTAGTAGGATTGCTGCAAGGACCATAGACCCTGCAATAGGGGCTTCTACATGGGCTTTGGGTAGTCAGAGGTGAAGGCCATACAGCGGTATTTTTACTATAAAGGCTATTATACATGCTAGTCATATAAAAACGTTTGATCAGGAGTTTGATAGAGGTTGTACTCAGTATTGAAGAATTAAAAAATTTAAGGATCCAGTAATATTTTGGAGATAAACTAGTGCGACAAGAAGTGGAAGAGAACCTACTAGTGTATAAAATAAGAAATAAAGGCCTGCGTTTAGGCGTTCTGTTTGATTGCCTCATCGGGTAATAATAATAAGTGTTGGGACTAGTGTTGCTTCAAATAAAATATAAAAGAAAATTAACTCTATAGCGGTAAAGGTTATAATTAGAAATAGTTGTAAAAGAATTAATATGGTAATATACAGTTTTTTTCGAGTTAAGCTTTCTTTTGATAGGTGGTGTTGGCTAGCTATTAGTATTAGGGGAAGAAGCCATATAGTTAGAATTAGTAATGGTGTTGACAGAGAGTCTGAGAAAAATACTAAGGAGAAATTAAGGCTGTTATCGTTAAATTGGTTTATAAGAAGAAGACTTGTGAGACTAATTAGTAGGCTGTAAGTTGTGGAATTAATTCAGATTATATTGCCTTTTGATAATCAGGTCAGAGGCATAAGTATTACTGTAGGAATAATGTATTTTAGCATTGAAGTAGATTTAAGTTCTGGACATAATCGGTGCCATATGTATTTGATACTATGACTAGTAGTGATAGTCCTAGTGCTGCTTCGCAGGCTGCAAATACTAGTAGAATGATGGGTATTATGCTTGCTAGAGTAAAGTGTGTGTTTAAGATTGTTAGAGTAGCTATCACGAATAGGGATAGCATTATACCTTCTAAGCATAGGAGAGAGGATATAAGGTGAGATCGATATATTAATAGTCCTGCGAGAGATACTATAAATGCTGTTATAATATTTATGTATACTAGAGACACTTGGTAGTTGTGAATTTGATCACAGTCTAATGAGTCGAAATCATTTATTTTACTTTAAACTAAATACCATATTCAGTCCATTCTAATCCCTTTTGGGTTCACTCATAGGCTAGGCTTGCGGCTAGTAATAGGATTAAGAAAAGGGCTATGGTAAGTATAGTACTCAAATTGTCTGTTTGGCAAGCTCATGGTAGTGGTAGAAGGAGTGCAATTTCTAGGTCAAAGAGAAGAAATGTGATGGCCACTAAGAAAAATTTTATAGAGAAAGGTAGGCGAGCTGATCCTATTGGGTCAAATCCGCATTCGTATGGGCTTGTTTTTTCTGAGTAAGCATTTAATTGGGGGAGTCAGAATGCGATGATAACAAGTAGTGAGGCTAATGTAAAGTTGGTTAAAAGAGCTAGAATTAGATTTATTATTCTTTTTCGGGTTGTACCGAAACTAACTGATTGGAAGTCAGTTGTACTTGTTAATACTAAAAGAATATGAACCTCATCAATAAATAGATACATAGAGGAATAGCCATACCACATCTACGAAATGTCAGTATCAGGCAGCGGCCTCAAATCCAAAATGGTGGCTAGAAGTAAAGTGGTATTTTAATTGACGGAAAAAGCAGACGATTAGGAAGGTAGACCCGATAATGACATGTAAGCCGTGGAAACCTGTAGCTACGAAGAAAGTTGAGCCATAAACTCCGTCAGAGATGGTAAAAGGTGCCTCATAGTATTCTGAGGCTTGTAAAAGTGTGAAATAGACGCCTAGTGCAATGGTAATAAATAGGGCTTGGAGCATGGGATTGCGGTTCCCTTCTATCAGACTATGGTGGGCTCAGGTGATAGAGACTCCTGAGGCTAGTAATACGGAAGTATTAAGAAGAGGAACTTCTAAGGGATTAAGTGGGTGGATACCTGTTGGAGGTCAGCAACCGCCTAGTTCGGGGGTTGGGGCGAGGCTTGAATGATAAAATGCTCAAAAGAATCCAGTAAAGAATAAAACCTCAGAGACAATAAAAAGAATTATTCCATAGCGGAGGCCTTTTTGGACGGTTGGAGTATGGTGTCCTTGGAAGGTGCTTTCTCGGATAATGTCTCGTCATCATTGATATATTGTAAGTATATTTGTTGTAAGACCAAGTATGAGTAGAGCTATTGAGTTGAAGTGAAATCATATAATTAAACCAGAAGTCATTAAAAGGGCTGATAGGGCTCCTGTCAGAGGTCAGGGGCTTGGGTTTACTATATGGTAAGCATGAGTTTGGTGTGTCATTATGTGTTGTCATGCAGGTAGAGGCTTACTAGAAGGGTAAATACATAGGCCTGAATCATGGCCACTGCAAATTCGAGAACTGTGAGCAGAACTAGAATAATAAATGTAGTGAGGGCTATTGCAGTGCTAATACTCATTAATGCGAGTGTGGCCCCTCCGATTAGGTGAATTAGCAGATGTCCTGCGGTGATATTAGCTGTCAATCGTACAGCTAGGGCAATTGGTTGAATAAAAAGGCTAATAGTTTCAATGATAACTAATATGGGGATTAATGGAGTGGGTGTTCCTTGTGGAAGAAAATGGGCAAGTGATGCTTTGGTTTTGTTGCGGAAACCTATGGTTACGGTTCCTGCTCATAGGGGGACAGCTATTCCTAAGTTTATTGACAGTTGTGTGGTTGGTGTAAATGAGTGAGGTAATAGACCCAAGAGATTAGTTGATCCAATAAAGATAATTAGGGATATTAATATTAATGTTCATGTCTGTCCTTTAGTATTGTGAATTCCTATTATCTGTTTTGATATAAGTTGAAGTAATCATTGTTGAAGAGAAATAAGACGATTATTTATTAGGCGATTTGATGTTGGGAATAGTAGGCTAGGAAAAATAACGATAAGGGTAGCGAGTGGAAGGCCTAGAATTATTGGGGTAATAAAAGAGGCAAATAGATTTTCGTTCATTTTGTTTCTCAAGGGGTGTTTTGTTTTTGTATCTCAGTTGATGTAGGTTCTGGGCTAGAGAAGAAATTATGTTTTGAAACTTTTAATTGGAAAATGATAAAGAGGGTTAGGAATATTGATATAATTATTATAAATCATGTGGATGTATCTAGTTGTGGCATATCACTAAGGAGAATATTTGTGTTCTCAGTCTCTAGCTTAAAAGGCTAGTGCTATCTTAGCTTCTTAGTGATTTTATAATATAGATGCAGATCATTTTTCAAAATAGTTTAGTGGAACTAGTTCAAGAACAATGGGCATAAAACTGTGATTTGACCCGCAGATTTCGGAGCATTGTCCATAATATAGACCTGGTCGAGTTGATATGAGAGTTGTTTGGTTTAAGCGTCCTGGAATCGCGTCTGTTTTTAATCCTAAAGAAGGTACGGCCCAAGAGTGTAATACATCTTCAGAAGAAACTAGTATTCGGATTGTTATTTCTATTGGTAGAACAACTCGGTTATCTACTTCTAGTAATCGTAGTTCTCCTGGCTTTAATTCTGATGTTGGAATCATATAGGAGTCAAAGCTTAAATCTTCATAGTCTGTATATTCATAACTTCAATATCACTGATGTCCTATGGTTTTTACTGTGAGTGATGGGTTATTAATTTCATCTATCATATAGAGAATTCGCAAAGATGGGAGGGCAATTAAAATTAGAATAATGGCTGGTAGAATGGTTCAGACTGTTTCTACTTCTTGGGCGTCTATTGTACTAGTGTGAGTTAGTTTTGTTGTTAGTATTAATGAAATGATATAGAGCACTAATGAGCTAATTAAAAAGACGATTATTAAAGTATGGTCATGAAAATGTAGCAGTTCTTCTATAATAGGTGATGTTGCATCTTGGAAGCCTAATTGTATAGGGTAAGCCATATGAGGTGTACGGGATTTTCACCTGTAACTTAACCTTGACAAAGTTATATAATATTTTACTAACACCTCATTGATTGAGAAAGACATAGTGGTTATGACGTTGGCTTGAAACCAGCTATAGGGGGTTCGATTCCTTCCTTTCTTATTTTAAGTTAACGTATGTAGGTTCTTCAAATGTATGATATGGTGGAGGGCATCCATTTAATCATTCTAAATTTGTTGTTGTTAACTCTACGGTTGAGACTTCTCGCTTGGATGCAAATGCTTCTCAGATAATAAAAATTATTAGTATAACTGCTGTTAGGGAAATAAATGAGCCTATAGAAGAGATTGTATTTCATATTGTGTATGCGTCTGGGTAGTCAGAATATCGTCGTGGTATACCGGAAAGTCCTAAGAAGTGTTGTGGAAAAAAGGTTATGTTTACACCTACAAATATGATTACAAAGTGGATTTTAGCTCATGTGTTATTGAGGGTATAGCCTGAAAATAATGGAAATCAGTGAACAAACCCTCCTATAATAGCAAATACAGCTCCTATTGATAAGACATAGTGGAAATGTGCAACTACGTAATAAGTATCGTGAAGAACAATATCAAGAGAAGAGTTGGCAAGGACAATTCCAGTTAATCCTCCAACTGTAAAAAGGAAAATAAAGCCTAGGGCTCATATTATAGCAGGTGATCATTTAATGTTGCCTCCGTGAAGTGTTGCTAGTCAACTAAAGACCTTTACTCCTGTTGGAATAGCAATAATTATAGTAGCTGATGTAAAATAGGCTCGTGTATCAACATCTATTCCAACTGTAAACATGTGGTGGGCTCATACAATGAATCCTAAAAATCCGATTGATATTATAGCTCAGACTATTCCCATATACCCAAATGGTTCTTTTTTCCCCGAGTAATAAGTTACGATGTGAGAAATTATACCAAACCCAGGTAAGATTAAAATATACACTTCGGGGTGTCCGAAAAATCAGAACAGGTGTTGATATAGGATGGGATCTCCGCCTCCTGCTGGATCGAAAAAGGTTGTGTTTAAATTTCGGTCTGTTAATAGTATTGTGATTCCAGCTGCTAATACGGGGAGTGAGAGAAGTAGTAATACGGCAGTAATTAATACAGATCATACAAATAAAGGGGTTTGATACTGTGATATGGCAGGAGGTTTTATATTGATAATTGTTGTAATAAAGTTGATAGCTCCTAAAATCGAGGAAATACCCGCCAAATGAAGAGAAAAAATAGTTAAGTCTACTGAAGCTCCCGCGTGAGCTAGGTTGCCAGCTAGAGGGGGATAAACAGTTCAGCCTGTCCCTGCTCCGGCTTCAACTATAGATGATGCTAGAAGTAATAAAAAAGAGGGAGGGAGAAGTCAGAAGCTTATGTTATTTATTCGGGGAAATGCTATATCTGGAGCACCAATTATTAATGGAACAAGTCAATTACCGAATCCTCCAATTATAATTGGCATAACTATAAAGAAAATTATTACAAATGCATGTGCAGTTACAATTACATTATAAATTTGATCATCTCCGAGTAGGGTTCCAGGTTGACCCAGTTCAGCACGGATTAGTAGGCTTAAGGCAGTTCCTACTATACCTGCTCAAGCACCGAATAGTAAATATAGGGTGCCAATATCTTTATGGTTGGTTGAAAATAATCAGCGATTAATGAACATAGGTAAAATGGCTGAGTAAAGCATTAGACTGTAAATCTAAAGACAGAGGTTCAATACCCCTCTTTTTACCAAGCCTTGTGGTGAAATTACATATTGAATTGCAAATTCAAAGAAGCAGCTTCAATTCTGCCGGGGCTTCTCCCGCCTTTTTTTTTTCGCGGCGGGAGAAGTAGATTGAAGCCAGTTATTTAGGGTGTTTAGCTGTTAACTAAAGTTTTGTGGGGGTAGAGCCCACCAATCTAGTGAGGATTTAGCTTAATTAAAGTGGTTGATTTGCATTCAATTGATGTAAGATATAGTCTTGCAATCCTTATCAGGAGTTAAGTATATTTTACTTGCTTAGGGCTTTGAAGGCTCTTGGTCTAGGCTAACCTAAACTCCTACTCTAGCACTGATAGAATTGGTGTTAGTGGTAATAATATAGTGGATAATACAACTATCGTGGGTAGAAGAGTTATTTGTTTTGTAGTGGAGAATTGTCATTTTATTTTTATGTTATTTATAGAGGGGAATATTGTTAGTGCTGTGGAGTAAGTAAGCCGTATATAGAAATATAAATTTAGTAGGGCTGTAATTGCTATGAAAGTGGGTAAAATAAGGCTGTCATTTTTTGTTATTTCTTGAATAATTATTCATTTAGGCATGAATCCTGATAGTGGGGGGAGTCCTCCTATTGATAGGAGGGTTACAAGAATCAAGATAGCTATTACGGGTATTTTATTTCATGTATGGGAGAGTGATAGGGTGGTGGTAGTTGAATTAGCTATAAATAATGTGAATATGGTGGAGGTTATAATAATATAGATAATTAGATTTAGTAGTGTCATTGTGGGGTTGTATGGTAGAACTGCTGTTATTCAGCCTATATGGGCAATTGATGAGTAGGCTATAATTTTTCGTAGTTGAGTCTGATTTAGTCCCCCTCAACCTCCAATTATAATTGATAGAATGGAAATGGTAAGGATTATATTTAAGTTAATAGATGGGTAAATTTGGTAAAGTACGGATATGGGTGCTAGTTTTTGTCATGTTAGCAAGATTAGGCCTGATGATAGGGGAATGCCTTGTGTTACTTCTGGGACTCAGAAGTGGAATGGGGCTATTCCTAGTTTTATAGCGAGGGCTATTGTTATGAGTATGGATGCTACTGGATTAAATAATTTTATTACGGTTCATTGGCCTGAGAATATTAGGTTGATAATAACGGCTATTATTAATAGTATTGAAGCTGTTGATTGGGTTAAAAAATATTTGGTTGATGCTTCTGTAGCTCGTGGGTTATGTTTTTTTATTATAATGGGGATGATAGCGAGTATATTTATTTCGAATCCAATTCAAATAAGTAATCAGTGGGAACTAATTATGACAATGATAGTTCCTGATATCATTGTTGATAAGATGAGGATAAAGATAATTGGGTTTATTAGTACGGGAAGGATATAAACCAACATTTTCGGGGTATGGGCCCGATAGCTTAATTAGCTGACCTTACTAATAGAGTTTGGTGTAATTGGGAGCACGAAGAGTTTTGGATTCTTAGGAGTAGGTTCAATTCCTATAGCTCTAGAAATAAGAGGGCTTAAACCTCTATTATTTACTCTATCAAAGTAACTCTTTTATCAGACATATTTCTTATGTTTGTGGGGGGATGCTTGATAAAAAGATGGGTAGTGAAACATGTCATATGCATAGGGCTAGTGTCAGAGGTAAAAAGTTTTTTCATAACAGATGTATTAGCTGGTCATAACGGAATCGAGGATATGATGCTCGAATTCATAGGAAAGAGATTGTCAATAATAAGGATTTAATAGTAAAGTTGATTGTATAGAGTTCTGGTAAAATTGGATTGTGGAATGCTCCTAGAAACAGGATTGTTGTGAAAATATTTATTATAATAATGTTTGCATACTCTGCTATAAAGAATAGGGCGAATGGTCCTGCTGCATATTCTACGTTAAAGCCTGAGACTAGTTCTGATTCACCTTCAGTGAGGTCAAATGGGGCTCGATTTGTTTCTGCTAGTGTTGAAATAAATCACATTATTGCTAAGGGTCATGCTGGAAAGATTAGTCATACTTGTTCTTGTGTAATAATTAGGGTGGAGAGTGTAAAGGATCCATTTATTATGAGAACAGATAATAAAATAATTGCTAGTGTTACTTCATATGAAATTGTTTGTGCTACTGCTCGAAGAGCTCCAATTAGTGCATATTTGGAATTAGAAGCTCAGCCTGATCAGAGGATAGAGTATACGGCTAGGCTTGATATTGCTAGTATGAATAATACTCCTAAGTTTATGTTAATAAGGGGGTATGGTATAGGCAGGGGGATTCATATAGTTAGGGCTAGACCTAGGGCTAAAATGGGGGCTAAAATAAATATTGAGACTGAGGATGTGGCAGGTCGTAATGGTTCTTTAATAAAAAGTTTGATAGCATCTGCAATAGGTTGAAGCAAGCCATAGGGGCCTACAATGTTTGGACCTTTTCGAAATTGTATATATCCTAGAACTTTCCGTTCTACTAGTGTAAGGAATGCTACGGCTAGGAGGATAGGGATAATTAGTATTAAAATATTAATTATGAACATTTTGTTAAGGAGAGGATTTGAATCTCTGATTATAAAGGTTTAAGTTTTACGCAATTACCGGGCTCTGCCACCTTAACAAAGCCCTTTTCTAGGGCAGGGTTTGTTTGTGTATCTAATTAAGATGAAATCATTAGTTAATTTAAGGCGCTTGTTTTAAGTTGGCCTTATTTCTCTGGTCCTTTCGTACTGGGAGAAATACGTAATAGATAGAAACCGACCTGGATTACTCCGGTCTGAACTCAGATCACGTAGGACTTTAATCGTTGAACAAACGAACCTTTGATAGCGGTTGCACCATCGGGGTGTCCTGATCCAACATCGAGGTCGTAAACCCTATTGTCGATATGGACTCTTGAATAGGATTGCGCTGTTATCCCTAGGGTAACTTGTTCCGTTGATCAATTTTTTGGATCAATAAGCGATTGTGTGATTTGACTTGTGAGTCTAGTCTTTAAAATCGCTCGGAGGATTTTCTGTTCTCCGAGGTCACCCCAACCAAAGCTGTTAGTCCATAGAGAGTATTGTTGTCTCCTTGGTTAGTAGGTTTATTTCTTTGGACTAAGTAGTTAAAGCTCCATAGGGTCTTCTCGTCTTATTATAGTATTCCCGCCTCTTCACGGGAAGGTCAATTTCACTGATTGGAAGTAAGAGACAGTAAAACCCTCGTTTGGCCATTCATACAAGTCCTTATTTAGAGAACAAATGATTATGCTACCTTTGCACGGTCAGGATACCGCGGCCGTTTAACGGTTGTCACTGGGCAGGCAATGCCTCCAATACTGGTTATGCTGGAGGTGATGTTTTTGGTAAACAGGCGGGGTTTAGTGTTTGCCGAGTTCCTTTTACTTCTTTTAATCTTTCCTTAAATGCACTCCTGTGTCGGATTAACAGTATAATAAGTAAGTTATTTATAGTTGGGTTATTCTTATTTTGCTGTTAATAGTCAGAATATTATCAGGCACTGACTTAAACTTGTGCAGGGAGAAGGTACTTCTTGTTACTCATATTAACATTATTGCTTCTATTTTTATAGATTAGTCCAGTATCAAAGCTAGGAGTTGATTATTTGTTATTGGGATTAGGGTAGTTTTATTGTTGAGCTTTAACGCTTTCTTAATTGGTGGCTGCTTTTGGGCCTACTATGATATTTTCAAGTTTTACTCTCTAGTTAAGGTTGTATCCGTTTCTAAAAGGCTGTACCTTTTTAGACTAACTTTTAAAAATACAGTATATTTATTTATATTATTGGTATTTTTAAAGCTGAACTGATATTCATTTTCTGGACAACCAGCTATCACTAGGCTCGTTAGGCGTTTCACCTCTACTTATGAATCTTCTCACTATTTTGCCACATAGATGAGTTGATTCTCGATAAATTGTTCATAAGTAGCTCGTCTAGTTTCGGGATACTTAGCTGAAATTCATTTTGTTAAGTTTTTACTAGTTAACTCATTATGCAAAAGGTACAAGGGGTAATCTTTGCTTTTTTGTACTTTAATTTTTTTCTTTCATCGTTCCCTTACGGTACTTTCTCTATAGCGCCATACTTAAAATTTCTATCTCCTATACTTTTAATAGTAAGTGAATGTTTTATTTGTAATATCTTGATAGTTTAGTATAAATGGGTTTGTGGGCTAGAGTTAGTTCAAGATATTCATAATATGTGAAATCTTCTAGGTGTAAACTAGATGCTTTATTTAAGCTATATCTTGATTATCCAAGCACACTTTCCAGTATGCTTACCTTGTTACGACTTATCTCCTCTCATATGATTAATACGTATAATTAAATTTAAATGTATTGTGCCTATTTGAGGAGGGTGACGGGCGGTGTGTGCGTGCTTCATGGCCTAATTCAACTAAGCACTCTATTCTTAGTTTACTGCTAAATCCTCCTTTGGTTACTAATTTCATAGTAACTTTCGTAAAGAATTTTCTTAGATTAGAAAATGTAGCCCATTTCTTTCCACTCCATAGGTTACACCTTGACCTAACGTTTTTATGTATGATGATTGTGCTTACTTTTGTTCCTTTTTAGGGTTTGCTGAAGATGGCGGTATATAGACTGTATTAGCGAGGGGTGGTGAGGTCTATCGGGGTTTATCGATTATAGAACAGGCTCCTCTAGAAGGGTATAAAGCACCGCCAAGTCCTTTGAGTTTTAAGCTATTGCCGGTAGTACTCTGGCGAATAGTTTTGTTTATGTAACTATTTATGTTTAGGGCTAAGCATAGTGGGGTATCTAATCCCAGTTTGGATCTTAGCTATCGTGTTTCAGCAGTTATAAAGTTACTTTCGTTATTTATTTTCGTCTTGATTATGGCTTTTTACAGCTTAATTAAAATTTAACTTTATTTGGCATAGTGCTTAAACACGCTTTACGCCGTGTGCCTATTAGCTTGGGTTAATCGTATGACCGCGGTGGCTGGCACGAAATTTACCAACCCTAATTAGCATGACTTAGTCAAACTTTCGTTTATAGCTTAATTTTTATCACTGCTGTTTCCCGTGGGGGTGTGGCTGAGCAAGGCGTCGTGAGCTACGGATGTGAGCTTGATACCAGCTCCTCTTGATTTTACTGATTTGGAGGGCATTTTCACTGGGATGTGGATACTTGCATGTGTAAGTCTGCTAGGGGTTAATAGGAAGGCTGGGACCAAACCTTTGTGTTTATGGAGTAATTATACTCATCTAGGCATTTTCAGTGCCTTGCTTTGTTGTTTAAGCTACATTAAC